TGATTATGAATTATTTCTATTCAATATCAAATCACGGAAAATTCGAATTATGGTTTGAAACGGAATCGCGTATTTACACGAAATCCCCAGTAGTTTCATTTTCGACCGCTACAAGATCAACAATGCCATGAGCTTGGGCTTCTGTTGCTGACATAAAAACATCCCTTTCCATGTCTTCGGATATAACCCATAAAGGGTTGCCCGTTCTTTGTACATAAACCTTTGTGAGGGTTTCGCGAAGTTTGAGTAGTTCTTCCGCTTCCAGGATAAATTCCCCTGCTTGCGCCTCATAAAAAGAACTAGCAGGTTGGTGAATCATAACCCTGATAATATTGATATAACATCATGCATGAACGGTTTTTCTATCTCGAATGATTGGGCTAAAGTAAGGGCTAAAAAAAAAAAGAAGAAAAAAAAAAATAGAATTGAACATCCGTACGGGCATCTTTTGCGCATTGCATACGGCTCCGCAATGGAATTTCCTTTTTCTTCCCTTCTATTCTATATCGAAGCAAAAAAAAAGAATCCATCCGATTCAGATCGTTGAATGATCCATTTACCACCCTTCTTTTCGTATTGTAGGAGTCAAAAAAAATACTATGATGGTTCTGTTGCTTTCTATATTTATCTCGTCTGTAATTTAGCAATCCCAAAGTTTCTTTTTGATACGATCAAATAAGGAAAAATGATCTTTTTTTTTTTTTCATTTTCGTATTCTTTTCTTCGTAAGATAAATATCAGAAAGATACTTCTGGTGTGGAAGAAAAATGGTTTGTGACGCTGAAATGTACTCCCGACACAGAAGATCAAATCGGAAATAACCTTTGTTTCATACTACTATCTCGATACAAAATCTCATGTTAGGAAAAACAATAATAGTTTGTTCATATCGAACTCGAAGTGCCATGCTATTATTACCTATTATTCATATTTGATACGGCGAAGGCATAGTCTTCTTCCCTTTTTCAAATAAAAACTCATTGGCGCCAAGCGTGAGGGAATGCTAGACGTTTGGTAATTTCTCCTCCGACCAGAATGAAAGATCCCATTGAAGCGGCTAATCCCATGCATATTGTATGTACATCGGGCGAAACAAATTGCATAGTATCATAAATGGCTATTCCTGGTATTACCCATCCGCCGGGGGAGTTTATAAACAAATAAAGATCCTTAGTATCATCTTCTATACTGAGATATACCATGAGACCAACAAGTTGATTTGAGATTTCGCTATCAACTTCTTGGCCTAAAAAAAGTAATCTTTCTCGATAAAGTCGGTTGATTAGGACAAAATTGTATCCCTTTTAAACCGTACGTGCATCTTTGGATGCATACGGTTTAAAAAAATTGCGAAAAAAAGAATCAATGTGTCGATTCCAATCCTATCTCTTTTTTTTGTAAGAGATTTCTGTTTTTCTAATGAAAGGGATTTTTTCTTCTATTTTTCAAAAAAACATGAGTTTTGGCCCCCTTCCCTAAAAAAAAAAAGAATTTAGTGAACTTATTGAATTAACCTCTCATTGATGTATTGTTTCGTCGAGATTCAAATCACGATATCATTTTCTTGTTCCTGACTGGGTCCTTTCAATTCTTTTAGGTTCATGTTCTACTCCGGGGAAAGATCTATCCGAATTATATTTGCACATATAGGACAAATGATCTCAGTACCACTTCTTTTTGCTACGACTTTTTTCAATTCCTTTCACGCCTCCCCCAAACTATTCGATGTATTCATCATACTGGTTGGCATGGCAGTTTGAGATCGCCTCTATAATTAAGTATAAGAATCGTCTATGCTACAAGTGGTAATTGTACATATATTACTATTACCAATTTGGTATTTTCTGAACGGAGCCTGGATACTTGATTTTCTTAGTCCAAGTCAACCATAAATTCTTATAATTGATAATATTGATCCTCAATAGAAATTGATCTAATTTCACTTCACGCTCTGAATAATTGATTCTTCAATCAATACAATATTTCTTGGGCGAAACAGAGGATATCTCGATCGGTGGAGAAAACGGGTAAATCCCATATGACCCAATATGTCTGACAAGTCGCACTATACGTCAACCCAAACTGCATCTTCCTCTCCAGGACTCCGAAAAGGTACTTTTGGAACACCAATGGGCATTAAATTAAAGAAAAAAAAATTTAGTACTATACTTCACTTTAATATGGAAACGTAAGAATGAGTTTATTGTCTTCATTATTATTTTTCTGTTTATTCTAGTTTATACATACATTGGAAGGTTTTTAGAGGAAGACATAATGAATAAATAAAAATTTTAATGAAGGGATCGATCGTTCGAATAATAAACAAGTATACATGCATTCGTTCCCACGCAATGGGAGCATTGGTCCCATTGCGTATTGGTACTTATCGGGTATAGAATAGATCTGCTTCTCTTTGTTCTTACGAACAGAATTCCGCCGTTATTTTCAACGGAATAGAATAAATAGTAACCTTTTCTCATACAGAATCCGCTGAAAAGGTTAGGTACATAGTGCAATGCGATAAAGTTACATAGTGTCTATTTTTCTTTGAGAAAGGGGTATTTCCATGGGTTTGCCTTGGTATCGTGTTCATACTGTAGTATTGAATGATCCCGGCCGATTGCTTTCTGTCCATATAATGCATACGGCTCTAGTTTCTGGTTGGGCCGGTTCGATGGCTCTATACGAATTGGCGGTTTTTGATCCCTCTGACCCCGTCCTTGATCCAATGTGGAGACAAGGTATGTTCGTTATACCCTTCATGACTCGTTTAGGAATAACCAATTCGTGGGGTGGTTGGAGTATTTCAGGAGGAACTATAACGAATCCGGGTATTTGGAGTTATGAAGGCGTGGCTGGGGCACATATTGTGTTTTCTGGCTTGTGCTTTTTGGCGGCCATCTGGCATTGGGTATATTGGGACCTAGAAATATTCTGTGATGAACGTACGGGAAAACCCTCTTTGGATTTGCCCAAGATCTTTGGAATTCATTTATTTCTCTCAGGGGCGGCTTGCTTTGGCTTTGGCGCATTTCATGTAACAGGCTTATATGGTCCTGGAATATGGGTGTCTGATCCTTATGGACTAACTGGAAAAGTACAATCTGTAAGTCCAGCGTGGGGCGCAGAAGGTTTTGATCCTTTTGTTCCGGGAGGAATCGCCTCTCATCATATTGCAGCGGGTACACTGGGCATATTAGCGGGCCTATTCCATCTTAGTGTCCGTCCGCCTCAACGTCTATACAAAGGATTACGTATGGGCAATATTGAAACTGTACTTTCTAGTAGTATCGCTGCTGTTTTTTTTGCAGCTTTTGTTGTTGCTGGAACTATGTGGTATGGTTCAGCAACGACCCCAATCGAGTTATTTGGTCCTACTCGTTATCAGTGGGATCAGGGATACTTCCAGCAAGAAATATATCGAAGAGTTGGTGCCGGACTAGCCGAAAATCTAAGTTTATCAGAAGCTTGGTCTAAAATTCCCGAAAAATTAGCTTTTTATGATTACATTGGTAATAATCCGGCAAAAGGGGGATTATTCAGAGCAGGCTCAATGGACAGCGGGGATGGAATAGCTGTTGGATGGTTAGGACACCCCGTCTTTAGAGATAAAGAAGGGCGCGAACTTTTTGTACGTCGTATGCCTACTTTTTTTGAAACATTCCCGGTCGTTTTGGTAGATGGAGACGGAATTGTGAGGGCAGATGTTCCTTTTCGAAGGGCAGAATCAAAGTATAGTGTTGAACAAGTAGGTGTAACCGTTGAGTTCTATGGTGGCGAACTCAATGGAGTCAGTTATAGTGATCCTGCTACTGTGAAAAAATATGCTAGACGCGCACAATTAGGTGAAATTTTTGAATTAGACCGGGCTACTTTGAAATCCGATGGTGTTTTTCGTAGCAGTCCAAGGGGTTGGTTCACTTTTGGGCATGCTACGTTTGCTTTGCTCTTCTTTTTCGGACACATTTGGCATGGCGCTAGAACCTTATTCAGAGATGTTTTTGCTGGTATTGATCCAGATTTGGATGCTCAAGTAGAATTTGGAGCATTCCAAAAACTTGGAGATCCAACTACAAGGAGACAAGTAGTTTGATACAAGATTGTTCTGGTATCTTTTGCCTCTATTTTTTTTTTATTTGAATTTGAATAAGGTACCCGAGAAATATTGACTTGAATCACCTTCTTTTCTTTGATTCGTTCCCCCTTTTTATATGGTATGGTAAATGATTCCACTCAAACGAATAGGTGTGAAAGCTATAATTGTAAACCACGATCGAATCTATGGAAGCATTGGTTTATACATTCCTTTTAGTCTCGACTTTAGGGATAATTTTTTTCGCTATCTTTTTTCGAGAACCGCCTAAGGTTCCGACTAAAAAAATGAAATGATTTTTCATTATATCAACTGAAGTAATGAGTCTCCCATATCGGGAGGCTCATTACTTCAACTAGTCTAGTCCCCGTGTTCCTCGAATGGATCTCTTAGTTGTTGAGAGGGTTGCCCAAAAGCGGTATATAAGGCGTACCCCGTAAAGCTTACAAGTAAACCAGATATGAAGATGGCGACTAGGGTTGCTGTTTCCATTTTTAGATAATTTCAAGATCACAATGGATCTACGATAAGATCGTTTATTTACAACTACAACGGAATGGTATACAAAGTCAACAGATCTCAACCAATGATTAAATAGGATTTATGGCTACACAAACCGTTGAGGGTAGTTCTAGATCTAGGCCAAGACAAACTGCTGTAGGGAATTTATTGAAACCATTGAATTCGGAATATGGTAAAGTGGCTCCGGGCTGGGGGACTACGCCACTTATGGGAGTCGCAATGGCTTTATTTGCGATATTCCTATCTATTATTTTGGAAATTTATAATTCTTCCGTTTTACTGGATGGAATTTCAATGAGTTAGGTTCATAAGAACTACGAAGCCCTAGCAAAAAAATGACTTAAGACTCGGATTTATAGACCATTCTGGTAGTTCGACTGTGGGA